GGTTTTGGAAAAAAAAAGTCAGTACTATAGCCCCAATCATGGCTACTAATAAAATAAGACTAGGAACCAAAAACCAGACGAAATAGTAGGTATAAAGTAAATTGCCCAATGTTTCCAAATTAGTCCAACTTCGTACCTTTCCGGCATAAACTGTATATCTCAGAGAGGTCGTATTTCTTTGGGTTGGTAGTATTCGTAGGAGATTATTGGCCGGGGTTCTGCTTGCACCAGTCGTTGATAACCTCGATTAACTTTTGTGCTGCTTTGGCGCCGGTTTTAGGCCTTTCGTCCCCCTCAGAATGTTCAAGTATATCTAATTGGTTCATGAGGTGGTGAAGTTTTTGTGAACTCGCAGTTTTCAGCCCTAGTTTATCATAAACAGAGCTTAGAATATCAGATCTCATGGTTATGCGATTAAAAGAAGATAAAACCTCTGAGATTCGATGTTCTACCGCTAGGAGGGATGGCGCAGCCTGAAGTTTCGCTTCTTGGTCTGGACTGGGCGAAACTTCAAAAACTTCTGCCGGGACTCCGGGACTCGGAGCTTGAAATATTCTATTCGAAGTGATTGAGTCGGGGCGTTTGTCCAGCGCCGCCCAGAGCTCATCTTGCGGCACGCTCACCACCGAGCTAGACGGGCTAGACGGTCCTGCATGCGGGTCGAAAGGGGGCTGAGGAGAGGGGGTTGGGTAGAGACCCTCGGAAGAAGGAAAATGACTTGGACCGGGAGGATCGCCGGGGAGTGGGAGCACACCCAACACACACAAGGAATTTCTAAAAAAGAAGGAAGTAAGGTTGTTGTAACACTGAACTCCAGTTCTGAGTAATATATATAGAAAGAGGGCCCATTTTACAAAATAAAGAAAGCGTTGAACCTTGTTATTTGTAAATAAAAAACAATAAATCCTGACCGATAGATGAAAAGGAAAAAACTTCAAAGCAATGGACAACAAAAAGACAAGAAGGCATGACCAGAAGAATTGTGTAAAATAAGTGAATTTATCCAGTTGAGGCATGATTGATTGATTGAGACTAAATTCTTCCCTCTAGACAGCTTAAATCAAGCCTCTACTCTAAGAGTAGTAAGAAAGAGAGAGTTGGTTGTTGACCAAGATAAAGTATGGGAGAATCTCTTTATTCTTTTTATACGCTATTTTTATTGATGGGATTCGAACCTATGCATATCACTAAGAGAGCAGGGTGGTCTTCATTGAATTGAATTTTTGAGTAACCTTTTTCTATTTATATCATAAGAGTTCAATAAAGAATCAAAAAAAGTAACTTTTACAGCTATATAAGTAGCAACTTTTTTATTTTCACTGATCCCTTAGGGAAGAAAAGTCAATAAGTAACTTTTGCCTATATATGAGATGAAAAAAGTGCAATTCAAATCTGACGTTAGGAAAGAAATCTCAGTTAGTAACTTTTCCATATATATGAGATGCACTTTTTTCAATTTGAATTCGATTCTCAGAGTGAAATTGACGTTGCTAACTTTGACAGCTATATGAGATGGAAATTAAAAAATGAAAATTAACTCTTACTAAATTCAATTAGTATGAAAAAAGTGCAATTCTTTTCCTGATAGCCGGTCACATGTATAGGACTAACTGGGGCATTGGTCGATAGGTCTGTCTACTCCCAAGCTCGATTTTGCTAGTTGGTACTAGAATTGCTAATGGGACGGTTAAAGACTGAAATCCGAAATCGGTTCCTCTTTTGGGGAGTTCACTCTCAACCAAGCGTCTTGTCTTAAAGGAAGACCTATAATATGTTAATAAGTTCTCTAGTCAGAAATCACGCATGGGAGTATTTCCAAGGATTCTCTCGGAAAAGGGTTCTGGTCGCCCTCCTATTGAAACCTCCTACAAAGTCTTAAGCAGAATCTAGGGCTGGACATAGGTTGCCACCCGGGTTTAGTACCCGAAAAACTAATAAAAAAAAGGGCTTTCTCCCTGCCCTTCCTTGAGCTTAGACTCTTGAGTAGAGGGACTCCGAGATGCTCTCACTCGTCGTTCTCACAACTTTTAGAGCACTACGATAGGAAGAAAGCTATTAGATTGATTTCCTCTGACGCAAAAGGAACTGTCCCGCAGCCTCACGACCTTCAGTTCTTTCCTCTCTTTATTTTGGAAGGGATCGAACAGAGGGAAAAGACCCTGGAAAACTACCTTTTCCATATGTGATTAAATATAAGCAAGGTAAAGAAAATGTTGTTGCTGATGCACTTTCACGTAGGCATGCGTTATTATCCACACTTGGTGCAAAATTGATTGGATTTGAGTTTATGAAAGACTTGTATGTGAATGACCATGATTTTGGAAATGTGTATGTTGCATGTGAAAAGGGTGCATTTCAGAAATTCTATAGGCATGAGGGATTTTTGTTTAGGGAATCAAAGTTGTGTGTGCCTCAATGCTCTATGAGAAATTTGCTTATTGTTGAATCACATAATGGGGGGTTAATGGGACATTTCGGTGCCCAAAAGACTTTGGATATCTTGCAAGAGCATTTCTTTTGGCCACATATGAGGAAAGATGTGGAAAGATATTGTGCTAGGTGTGAGACTTGCAAGAGAGCCAAGTCCAAGGTGATGCCGCATGGGCTATATACACCTTTGCCCATGCCTACGCATCCATGGGTAGATATATTTATGGATTTTGTGTTGGGTTTGCCTAGGTCACAAAAGGGCCATGATGCTATTTTTGTTGTTGTAGATAGGTTTAGTAAGATGGCACATTTTATACCTTGTCATAAAACTGATGATGCCTCTTATGTTGCTAACCTATTCTTTAGGGAAGTGGTAAGATTACATGGCATCCCTAAAACTATTGTTAGTGATAGGGATGTAAAATTTTTGAGTCACTTTTGGAGAGTCCTATGGGGTAAGTTGGGAACAAAATTACTTTTCTCCACTACTTGCCATCCCCAAACCGATGGCCAAATTGAAGTAGTGAATAGGACTTTATGTACCCTTTTGAGAGCTTTAGTAAAGCAAAACCTTAAGTCTTGGGAGGAATGCATACCATTTGTAGAGTTTGCATATAATAGGGTTGTGCATTCATCTAGTGGATATTCACCATTTGAGCTTGTTTATGGATTCAATCCACTCACTCCTTTAGACTTAGTGCCTTTACCCATTGAGCATATTGCATCTTTAGATGGTAAACAAAAGGCAGATTTGGTTAAGAAGTTGCATGAACAAGCTAGGTTGCACATTGAAAAGAAAAATGAATCTTATGCTTCTCATGCTAACAAAGGGCGAAAGCCTATTGTGTTTGAGCCAGGTGATTTGGTGTGGGTGCACCTAAGGAAAGAAAGATTTCCTAAGATTAGGAAATCTAAATTGCAGCACAGAAGTGATGGACCATTCAAGGTGTTGAAGAGAATTAATGACAATGCCTACCAAATTGAGTTGCCTGGTGAGTATGGTTTTAGTTCTACATTTAATGTTGCTGACCTTTCTCCTTGTTTTGATGCAGAAGCAAATTCGAGGACGAATTCTTTCGAAGAAGGAGGGGATGATGAGGATCATGGAACGACACCATTGCCAACCTACAAAGGTCCTATCACTAGAGCTAGAGCCAAGGAGCTTCATGCTTTACTTATGGAGCATTTGAAGACATTCGGCCATGAGAGCTACTTCATGGTTTGCCTTGTGTAACACCTTATTTTCGGATCAAATATCTTATTATATCTACGGAATTTCCCTCTGGGATTGGAACTACTTCTTATCTCTTTCCCTTGACCTTCCTTCTTTGCTTCGACCTAGCAGAGCGATTCCCTCACTCGCTAGCAACCAAACCAAATGGGATTCAATTCTTCGATTCCCTTCTTTTATTTTGTAAGCTTTCTAACCGCGGTCTTTTCTTACAAGGATCCCTTCTGCGCTAGACACATTAAGTAAGTGTTCACGGGGGTCTCGATATTCTTTTTTGGTTTCCGGTCCGTGACTCATTTATCCGATAGGCCTGATGAGTCGGATTCTGAAACAAATGCGGATCTTGCTGTAGTTGATGTTGTGGGGGCTGGTCCTTCTTCTTAAGCAGCCTCTTATTACACACCCAAGAGGCAGAAAGGACTAAAGGAGGCATTAGCTCTTTAGTACTAAGACCCGGCAAAGTCAGCATCTCCTTCCTTTACTGGAAGGTCATGAGTTATATAAGCCATTATTCCTGTTAGAGTTGGTAATCGAGATCTGAACCCAGTAATAAGGTGGGCTAGTCGAGTCAGGAATGAAGGTAGGAATCGAATCCCACGTCGTCAAGAGAAAGCCAATCAGAGCGAATAGAGGCCGATCAAGGGCTCGGACAGTGCTTGTGTACTGGCGGGTAAGTCCAGTCCACCATCAAGGGAAGCTGCGTAGCGAGCAGCTTTTAGGGATGCAGGCCCAGAAGCCAATGAGTTTACGTCAAGCCGAGGCCGCTACGGATCCATCGCAAGTAGGTCCAACGTTCAAGAACGGGTCTTTCGGAGAGCGACATTGGGTAAGGAAAAGCTGCTTTCAAATCTGATTCTATCACAATTCGTTAAGTCAACTCCGAACACCTTCTATAGCCTTTGTCCTGCTCAAGCGAGGGCGTATTCTGACTTGCTTTCCACCACCGTCATTGAATTGGGCTTTCCGGATCCCCTTTCTTCGGGCCTTCCTTTCAGAGATACCTATTCAAAAAGCAGAAATGCGATGCCTGTTGTCAAACTTGCCACCATAGCAACCACTTTCGTAAGCCTAGGTCCACGGAACTCCCTTTAGGATGAAACTTTCTTCGATTCTTTTGATATTGAGTCTGACTCTTCTATAAACACCGGTGATCCAGTACCGGACTTCGCCTTTTTGGCTACCCTTCCTCTATCAACAAGCAGGAAAGGTCTTTCTCTCTTGAAGGCATTAAAAGGATGCTTGTCTTAAGGTTTAGCTATCGATACGTGAACTCTTTGTGCTTGCTTAGCGGATGTCCCTTACCTCTCAGCTTTGGGCTCAGTCACTAGCTTGCAGTAAAGGAAGAAGATGGTTCCAGCATAGACCACTACACTTTAAATATCCTCTCTCGATACGCTCTTGCGCTTCGCAGCACTTTTCCCAGTGAATATGGCTACCGTCAGAGAGGTCTATTCCAGAACTTCCAATAGTTCCACCCTTGAGAAGTAAACCCTGGATGGAAGTAAAGGCCGTGATCCTAGGTCGTTAAGCTTTTCGCATTGATAGGCTTACGAGATCGCAAGGTCAAGGAGTTTATGTTGGACGGTCTGATGGTGTACCCATCAAATCAAAGGGAATAAAAAAAACAAGGATTTAGGGGCCCGGTTTTGAACTATAAAGCATACCCCATGATTTTATTATTTTTGCAACTTTCTTTACTTTAGAAAAGTTACTGATATCAGAATAGAATCCGCATTGCCGTACCATGCCCTCGGTGCCTTCTTCAGTCCGTAGAGGGGCTTGCAGACATAATTCGGTCGATCCTTGCTTTCGAACCCTTTCGGCTGCTCCATATAGATGTCTCGATCGACCTCTCCATGAAGAAAGGCGTTCTTCACGTCCATCTGCCATAGTCTCCATGACTTGCTTGCTGCTCTGCTCTCTTCGCGCTATACTTGAAATCAATGTTTGCTTTCTTCAGCAACGGGAAGGACATAGCTTTTGAATCAACGAAGCACTCTGTCAGCAGAGAAGTTGAATTTCATAAGAGAAGAAAGAAAGTCTTGAAACCTATCCCCTCAATAATTAAGTAAGAGGAAGAGGGGCAACTAGGCGGTGGCCTAAGCGCGTTGAAGCTATTGTCCTATATGCTTAAGTAGACCCGAAGCGAAGAAAGCATAGTTCAATATCCCATTCAAATAGGTCAAATCATGCTATTTCAACAATATGTTTAACACATTGAATTCGTACTCGTCATTGAGTGAAAGACTGATCTTGTCACGAGCTGGATTTGAACCAGCACCTCTGGGAGAAAAAGACAGGCCCAGCGAACTACCTTTTATTCTGATCGTGACAAAAAGAGAGAAGAGAAAGAACTGGGAGTTGGCGCCTGGTTGCTTGCTTACCAAGCCAAGCCAAGAGGGATCTTCGATCCGTGCCCAGGGAGCAGCTTCTCCTTCTCTCCTCCCCAGGCAGAATTCTAGGAAGATTACCTATATCTTCCCCGATCACGGTTAAATTGCTCCCAATTTTTCTGTTCGAGGTCGGGAAGTCTTTCTCTGAAAGTCCGCCTTCGAGTTTTTTGTTCCTCGATGTGCTGCAATAGAGTTGGATCGACCTGTCGTCTCAGATCCTCGTGTTTCGCTCGTTGTTGAGCTTCTTCCTCTTGACGAATGCGATCTATGGCGTAGCATTCTTCCAGTTCCGCAAAAATTTTGTTTCCGCGTTCTGTAATTTCTGCCAATTCCTTCATGTCCGAAAGGACTTCTTCTTTACAACGGTGGGTCCTCTGTAAAAGAATATCGAGTTTTTTCTCGTCTGCTTCAAACTGCTCCATGAGTAATGTAATCCTGGGATTTGGACTTGCCGTCATATTGAGGTCCACCCTACTTCGAGAAGAGGACCCGGCCTCTGTATTTGACCCACTTTCGCCATAGGAGCGAACCCCAATATTGGATACCTGTGCGCCTACCTCAGTGTCGGTTTCCTGTTCCGAAGCACTGCCATTTTCATCGCAAAAAGCAATTATTGGTAACCCAATGAGATATGACAAAATAAATGAAACACAGATTTGCACAATCAAACTGAGCAAATCTGCCCGAAAAAGGCAGAACTTTCGCGTCGAGATCGTTCGTACCATATGCGCTTAGACTTGACTTTCCCCCCTTTTTTTTTCCCGGTCCAATCTTTGTTCTCGAAAGAATGAATATAAACTCTTTCGTAAAGAAAAGAAAATTTTCAAATTTGTTTTCCAAGCCTTCTTGGCTAGAAAGATAAGAAGAAGGAAAATGACAGACGCTAACCTAAAAGATGTTAGTCCCCAGCGCAGAATGAACCGCGCTAGACGCGAACGACCTATCGAACAAGCATACCATAGTTTCAAAGAGCAAGACTAAAGACCACCCGTCGGTAGCCGACTGGAAGTCGAAACTATAGCACACCTGATTTCCAACTAGCAAGTCAAGAGGCCAAGTCTGGTGGAATGTACCCTCTTGTGGTACGCAACACCGACATGAGAAAGTCATGAACGGCGCGAAACAGCTGACATAGTTGCCGATAGAAAATTCTTCCTTTTCCCTCCTCTCATCAAGTCGGCCTGCGATCGGAATCGACTGAACCTGATGACAATGGGGGAAGTACGGTCCTTTCGAACCAATCAAGATAACTCAAAATAAACTCCTTCTTTCTTATGGTAATCAAACGGATAGCGAACTCTCTCGGCCCACAGACACCCTTGGGACCACTCTTTCCCCTGCGCATGTACATAGAAAAGGAGAAATGGAAAGGACGTCAACTCATAAGCAAGTGAAGGAAAGCAAGTCTCACCCTATGCTATGATAAGGGTACTTTACTAAGCATTGAACTTCTAAGTTGGCAGCCGCCTTCCAGGTTGGAGACCACGTCATCCCTTGGTAAAGGGGAAATAAGAATCCAAGGCATATCTCTAACGAGTCAAGTCTTAAAGAGACAAAAGAGAAATCCAACTTGAGAGAGCCTCAGGATCATCCCAAGGACGGATCATATCATCAAAAGTACCCTTAGTTACCTTCCTGGCTAGTTCAATACACTTAGCCAAGGAACGAAAGGTCAATCTGAACCGCCCGACCGTCTTTCTTCTATATCATTATTCTATGGAAAGAAGATCCGAGGATAGCCGGACCTAGTGAGGGAGACGGAGACCGGTCCAGGCAAGAAGTCTGGAGCTTTCTTATCGCCTCCATAGGCCGTCATTAGCCAAGACGCACACTGCTTCAGATACAGAGCGAGACCACCCCGACCTTTTGCCTAAATTTTTTTCTTTTTTGGGGTAGACTGCGAGACAAGTCTCTTTGGTTTTTCCATAGCTATTAGCAGAACCTTCTTCAAGAAGCCTACAAAGAACCGAGAATCCTCTCCAATTCTCTGCCACCTGATAGGTGAGACCGGCGACCGGTAAAGAGACCTCCGCTTTCATTTCAGAGCGGGCACCGGGGAAAGCAGCCAAGCAGCAAGGCCCACCAGCAAGAAGAAGGCGAGTGAATAAAGAAAGTAGAAGTGCAGTTCCTAAATCCAAGTACTCCTCTTTCAGTAGATGAGCTGATTGTAATAACATATGCATGCTTCCTTTGTAATCATGCTTCGACCTTTTGCTTGCAAGCTTGAGGGACTATAGCAGTCATTCCAAGACTACCAGTCGTGCTAAGATCAAGCCAAAGCCCAGGTTGATCAAGTATTCGACCTTGAATTCCCAACTATACGCCCCAATTATTCTTAGTCGACTTCGAAGCCCGCTTTCCATGCCTTTCTGAGTTAGGGAGGTTTCTTTCTCTCTCTTCGAAAAGTGCTTCTCTGCATTGTCTCTCTCCTTATTCCTTTATAGCAGTAGGGAAGATATCATAGTTGATGCTATGCTTGGGATAGGTTCCTCTTTGCTTAGCTTGGTCTATTCTGGCTAAGTCTGGTCCATCCTCGTCTCTAGCTCCAACTGCATTGTGTGACTAGGCAGCTTCGGGAGACAGTGAGGTTGTTCTGCTTGGGGAGTAGCCCGTCAAAGAGTCTTTATCTACTAAAGCATATAAAGGAAAAATCTAAGATTGAGGCGAGCTTATAGGTGTATTCGGAATCGTGGAGTGCATTAGCTGTGATATACTCTATTAACAGAACAGCCACTCTTCGTATTGGCTAACATGATGGAGCCCCTGATTAGAGACTTGGCGAGGTTTTTATTGGATATAATCGTCTTTCCTTTTGCTATAAGCCTCGGTCTGTGGAAGCCTTAGGGACTTGTTCGTTTGATGGGTTCAGTCTTTAGTGGATTAGCGTCAAGCTTTTCTTTGTTCCGTTTCTGCATTCCTGCATGACCTAAATTTCAGGTATGCCCTTTGCCCTGAAGGAACTCGCGTCCTTCTCTCGTGACTTCAGGCGCTCAAGTTTGCGTCATTCATCCGGTGCTAACGGGTCACGTCGTCCACAGCCTCTTGCCCTACCCATGCTTTCCGCTTTCCTAGTATTACAGCCCTTCGTGTAGCCTCTTTACACTTAGAAGCCCCTACATTCAAAGTCCTCTTTTTGCCTGAATGTTCACCCCTTTGTCCGGTTCCCCTGCCTTCACCAGCTGAACTTATGACCCGCCTGCTATAAAAAAAAGCTTCCCGAACAGCGCCTTTTTTCTGCTGACCTCCTAGCGAGTGACAAAAGCGTCTACCTGCGGTTCCAAAGATCTTGTGCCGGTCATGCTTCCCCCGATCGTCGCCTCTCGAGAGCCCAAGCCCTATCGAATCGAAGAAGGCTCCGAAATTCACCAACTCCTGCAGTGCGCTTCTTCTCCTTTGCTGCCCTTGCTTCCTAGCTAGAAGTCACAGAGCACACAGCGCAAAAAAGGGGAGCATTAAGACAGCTTTCTTCTCTCAAAACAAAGCCTGACCTAAACCCTTAGAAAAAATGAGTCTTATGCACGGAACTGAAGACTCAACCTATCTTATGAATTTTAGTTTGAAAGTCATTAAATGAGTATGAAACCCCTCTCCCTTACCTTCCCGGAACGGGAAAAAGCTCTCTTGCTTTGCTTCTTTGCTTTCTTCTTTATAGCACTGTGGCAAGCTCTCCTTTCATTGAAAATTCCCACTAGAAATTTCATAAGAAAAGAACTAGAAATTTCATAAGAGAAGAAAGAAGTTAATGTAGGTCGGATCCTAGCGTAGAGAAATGCTATCCGACTTGAATGATCGAAAAGTTTCGACTCCACCTTTCATCGAGATTAAGTTGGTCTTCAGTGTACCGGTCCAATAGAAAGGATAGGGGGAAGAAGCGGGGTAGAGGAATGGTCAACTCGTCAGGCTCATGCCCTGAAAACAGCAGGTTCGAATCCTGCCCCCGCCTATCATTCGAAATAGTAAACCGGCAATCATTCGAAATGGGTTTGTGTTCAATGAGAATCCGTAGGTTCCTTATTGCTTTTTCCCATGTCTTTCTTGCTTTCGGTAAGGTAAATTGGATTCATAGGCATATTATAGATAATTAAAGTAAAAAAATCTTTCATTTATGCCTTTTTTTACGGTGTTTTATAAAAAGTCTCAATTTCAAATGTCACTTAGGAAGTCAATTTCATTTATGCCCAAAATTACGGGGTTTTGTAAGAAATTGTTTAAAACAACAACTCAAACAACAAAGAGAACAAGAGAAGGATAAAGCACAGAGACAACCGGAGACCAAGACGAAGGATAAGAGCCAAGCTAATGAGGAGACCAAAGATAAGGCGACTACTGATGCCAAGTCTTCCCCTGAGACTAATGAGTTAACCACTAAACCACGGACCAATAATCAGACTGCTGATGATAAGCAAACCACTGAGTCAAACAAGGAAACCACTCATTCAACCACACAACCAGAGACCAATAATCAGACTACTACTGATACTGATTCAAGCAATTCAAGCAATAATGAGACGACTGCTGATGAAAGCAATGAGAATGAGCTCACAGATAATGAGACGACTAATGAGACTGCTGATGAAAGCAAAGAGCTGAAGCAAACCACTGATGAAGATGAAACCACAGAGCTGACACAACCAGAGAAAGAGATTGAGACCAATAAGCACAGCTATCTTCACTTACAACTTTCCAAGTCTTCCCCTGAAACTACTCATGAAAGCAAAGAGCTCACAGAGAAGGCGCCTAGCCAAGGTGCCAAGCCAGAGCGGAAAGATAAGGGCAGAGATGGAATACCAGACAAAGAACCTGTAATCCCAACTCTATATATGTATCCTCCGAAGAAGAGGAAGAAGAAGAGGAGGAATAGAGCCAAGAAGAAGAAGAAAGCTGGCTGATACCTATGAAGACTTAGCCTTTGACTTAGCCAAAGAGCAGAGCTAGCAAGACGAAGAGATAGTAAGAGTAGGCACCCACATCCTGACAATGAGTAGTTCAATGCCGAAGAGCTAGCAAGAGATCCAATGACGGACTTGCTTCTTGATTGCTTGTTCCCTTAAGAGGTAGCCGAAGAGAGGATCTAAGAGACCTAAGAGAGATGCTTTCCCTAAGAGCTGATTGAGATAGAGACTGAGATTAAATAGCTTATAAAGCACTATCTAAAGCACTAATATAATAGGCTACCCCAAAGGGGAGAAGAAAGTCCTGTTTTTGATATATAAATCACCACAAAGACCCTATTGAACCTATGAGTCCAATAGCCTGTGATGTGAACAAGGTATGGAGCTCAATCGCAGAGGAAGAAAGAGATCTAGTTGGTTTAGGTTTAGAGCAGACAAAGGGAAAAGCCCTTTCCTTTACAGTCGAGACTTTCAGTACCTCTCCTTATGGACTCTTCGCTCTATCTGTCGGTGCTCTAGCTGTCAACTAAGCTCCTCTCCTTATGGACTCTTCGCTCTATCTGTCGATGTTCTAGCTTTCCGAAAGCCGGGAGCAGCTTCTTAATTCTTAAAATAAAAGAGAAGAAGGGGTTCTTGTCGGGGTTAGTTAGTACGAAAACGATGTTCGAAAATCCAATCAGCTTAGAAAGCAGTCCCCTTCTAAGGTAAGGATTGGATTACTTCTGTAAGCAAGCCCAATTAAAGTTACAAGTTTTTTAATTTAATACATTAGTTGAAAACTGAATCGAGTGTGATTTAATAGTCAGCTATTTAAAGTCTAGGGGCGCTGGTCCAAGCTAGTTCGTTTTAAAACCTTAGCTTAGGCAAGCTCTGTTGCAGTCAGCCTAAGTCCCTTTCCAGGCTATGAGAGTGCCCCATGAGATTGATGTGTTACCAACTATGGTTGGGAATTGCTGGTAGTTTAAGTCGGGTTTTGCTCCTATCCCATCCGTTGATGCTATGGTTACTAGCTAACCCTAATATTTTCATCCATGGATGTGGAATCTTTCGACTCCAGAGCTTTATATGTATAATTATTTATTTTGCTGCTTTGTAGAATGATGATTTTTTTCCTTTTAATAAGAAGTGTATTAGGAAGATCATGTTGATGCTTCTGGAGATGCGCAGCCTTATAATCTCGCTACTGGTAGAGAAATGAAGTTCGTGAAATAAAATAAAACCTTCCAAACGTCTTTATCTTGGTGACGTGAGGTTGCTTTGTGTGCTCCTTCGGTTTTCTAGTAGCAAGATCTATCTGGCTTTTGGTTTTAAGGAGTAAGGTAAGGCTATTCCTAAACCTTTCGCAGTGCACAAGAGAGATTATCTGTAATCGAGCAAAGATGGGCGTGTGGAGAGCACTGGTATGGTCTTAGCGGCTCTAGTTGGGCTGGCTTGGACCTCCCTCTCTTTCACATCGGGAGGTCCCGCTAACTCGCTCGTCGCTCTCTCAGCCCCTTCAATAATACTCGCACTATTTATATCATAGATGGTCCTCTTTAGGTCCTCAAGGTCTAGAGGAGGCAAGAAGTGGGGAGAAATTGTTGTGTTGTTCCATGCTCAGGGAGCATGTACAACCAGATGAAAAATCCAATAACAATAAGCAACAATAAGCAGCGGTGCTGCGATAAGAGCGAAGGCCGACATCAATACACTCTTAGGAAGAAAAAGGGCTATTGCCCGCTACCTGACTTCCCCCCCAAGTGACTGATCTTAGTCTGGTTCGGTTGACTTGGGTTCGGTGGATTGCTTTGAGCTTGAACATGGATAGCACTTGTTGACTCCGCTGTTCTTGCTTGAGTTAAAGGAGAGATTATCATCTATATAATAGGCATTGATGCCCAAGGAGGAACTTGATGTTGAATTGAGGGTCTTCGACTCAAGCCCATCACAAACTGAAGGAGAGATAGAGTAGGTTCTTTCTTTCTAGATAGGTAGTTGTGGTGTCGCAGATGAGTTGTTACTCTAAGATTCGCATATCCGCTGCAGTCTCTGACAGACTTTCTATGGGATCAGTTCGAATGAACTTGGATCGAGCCAGATGAATTCTAAAGCGAACTCTCTTTTTCTTCACCTTTTCTTAAGGAGTACTCTCTTTAGGATTCAAAGGAAAGGTCAACCCTTGAATAGAATGAGTGATACACTCTGCCAAAGGTAGTTGAGCCTGCCCCCCTTCTTACAGGTGCCATACTGGGTTTGCTGTGCTGTATACCTCGGTAATTTATTATTAATTATAATAATCGAAATGGAATCTCAATTGTGCCCTTAAACTTACAATGTGTTAACACGAAATAAGGTTACAAGAGGCTTGGCTTACCTTTAAGCTTCCTAAAATATCCTACCATTCCCCTGCTCCTTATGTTTTTATGTTTTCATTCAGAACCCAGCTTCCCCACTTTATCTCACTGTGGCCACTTTATGCATGCAGGTTAACTCTGGTTGGCATCTACGGATGTCAGAGTCAATCTAGAACTCTTAGCCAAGCGTTTTTTCCGCTCCAATTGAGCCTGCTATCTTTCCTCACTCAGAGGGAACGATAGACTATGTATATAGTTGTTAGCCTACCAATCCAATTGACCTACACTGACTAACCAGTCATTGATTCTATGATTAACGGAAGTCTTTGTGCGTTTAATTCGTTAAGCAAAGAAGAAAGTTATGGCTTATGATTGGAAGAATCCCTTAAAAATCAATACAAATATATATGATTGGATTGATAGGGGCAAAGGATGAAAACGGAACGGGGCTAACATACTGCCACGGTCAAGCTTTACCTTTCAAAGGGTAAGAGTCAAGCCGCAAAGCCCTCAATCAAGACTTGAGAAATTGCATCTATCACAATCCTTAAAGCGCTTAGGCACCTTTGTTCTTATAGTATAGCCTTTTTTTCTTTTTGCCCCTCACACGCGAGTCACTTGCTTAAGAGAATAAGAATCGCTTCGCCCCTTCCTTCTTTGCGGCAAAAAGACCGAAGGCAGGCTGCTATCTTGCTCATTAGCTAGATGGCTCAGAAAAGGGGAAATAGAGGAATATTTATAAAATAATACTATTTCTTTGATAGAACTTTTAGCTATTAATAGCAAGACAGCCTTACTTAAATGCTAGTACTCCCTCCGGTATGAAAAGGGTAAACTGCTAGAATCTCTTGCCTTAAGGCTTGCTGACTCCATCGGCTGTCTCCCCTTCTCAAACATTTCTTTCTCTGAATAGGGTCTTTTCCCACCAGGCACCGAGGTCTATATCTCAGTTGTCCCATCGGTACAGAGGATTTGATGTGCTATGTTCCTAACTACAGGATTTGCTTTAGCTCTAGTTTCCCATTAGGGATCGGGCTAGATCACAAGCCTGTCACCACTTCTCTCAAAAGCTACTAAAAGGTAACAGGCCCATTATTCTACTATAACTATAAGATATAGTAGATAGGGAAGTAAGTGAAAACGAAATCGGAAGTGAAGCCATCGATCATTCACTCAACCCCACCATGACCACCTTCTCCTGCTAATGTTCCTCTTCTGCCTAGAGAAAGCTCTTTCCTCAAATTTGTCGGGCTTTCGGATTAGGTCCTTCGTTGTATGCCACTGCTATGGGGCCGATAGATTCACTACTGAATACCCCAATTTTTTTACCAGCCATGCAAGCACCGGTTACGCAAAGACCGCCTTTCAAGCCAAGTAGTAGTCAAAGTAAAATCGCAGCTTCAACTCCTAGGACGGTAACAAGGATGGCATCAAGAAGGTAGGAGTGAATACCGGGTACTGAACACTGGAATCGGCGCCGGCTAGTAGGTCTGAGTAGGACGATAGGCTTATCTTAAACAGTGGATAGACCCTGTTCGGTTTTGTGCCAGCCAGCCCTATGAGATGTTTAGGCCGAAGAGTGAGGTAGACCGCAACAGGTGAATGAAGTAACTACCAGGGAAGAGGATTTTTTATGTTGGACATCTTTCTCCTAATCGTCTGAGCTAGGCGCTGGCCTATCCATGGAATAGCTCTTACTTTTTTATTATTTATTAGGAACTGCCTCCTAGGTTCGTTAGCCCTAATTGCCTTTAGGTTGGTGCCTTTCGTGCCCTGTAAGAAGTAAAAAAGGAAGGAGAAAAGATGAAAAAATGAACCTTACCTGACTTCACAGAGAAAGTTATAAATACTTATAAAGTTATAAATACTTATGCAGATTCTCTGAGTTTACTGGTTGGGGAATGGTTTCCTTACTCGAACTCGAAGAAAAAGCTTTCCCCTTTCCTAGAAGCTGCTAATCTTCTTTATCCAAAAAGGGAGTTAGTTAACCGAGGGTCAATGAAATATAAGATTAAGATAAGAAGCAGTTCTAGGATCTGCTCTTACAGGAGTTGTTCTAGGATCAAAGTCTTTGAGGTAGGCAAGTCTACTAAGAAAGAATGCAGGTAGACCCCGGCCCCAATGGTGCCTTTTTGCTAAGCTAGGCTAATATAAAAAAGAAAAAAAGGTAGATTCGCCCTAGCATACATATCATACTTTATATGCTATTAGCGACCATATATATAAGGGAGTGGACGAATAGATCCCTGCTTTGTCACTGTGTGAGCCCTTGGATTACTATCCTTTTTTACCCTTAAGACCTAAAACTACGTCGTGAAGAGGATGCTGGATGCTGCTACTTTAGTTAGCGTGTACCCTTTGATCATGATTGATGCGGTCTCGCCGGGCATTGAATTGGCACAAGTTACCCGTTAGATCTCCCATCTCCTGCTTTTTAAGTGAGTTGAACCGTTAGGGGAATGTTAGCTAGACGTGAATGACTTAAGGCAGGATCAGCTCTGAAAACCGATGTTCCAAAAGAAACTGCCCCTGAAATATGAAAGAAAGGTGCGGAGCGATGAATGACTTTCTGAAGCAAGGTGAGGGGCGGTAGGGTATTTCGCTTTGGCTTTTTCTCCTCCTTTTAATTGCTTTACCTAGATAAGGTGAAGACGGGGTTCTTGTCTAGGTTTTGATCGCCGAATCCGATGCTCCATGACATCCGTAGTTTTCGGTCAAGTCCAGTTAGAGGTACTGGATAACCGGTTAGTTGGGATTAGTCGTCGTTCTCATCAGGAGAATAAAAGTCAGAAGTCTAAGGACCCAGGTAAAAGTGCTAGGAAAGGCTCGGTATTGAAAACCTCGAAGGCCTTAGGAGTCAGGCAACATAAAGATGCTAAACTATCACCTCTCTCTATGAATAAAACTGAATGAAGCCCAGGTTACAAGGCTGTTGAATAAAACTAGAATTTCAGATACTTACATGGAGGTAAACGAAGCCCTTCACCCCCCTCTTACTCCATAGGCGACTCGAAAACTATCCCTAGTGAACTGGTAGAAAAATGAAAGAAGAACTGGGAATGGTGCTTGCTAGGAATGAAGCAAAGAGACTTTCAAAAAATTTCCATTTTCTGATGTTCAGGAAGAAATGGAAATTCCACTCAAGAGAGAGAGATTATGTACAAGATTTTGACCGGCAAGTCAAATCCTTGGAATGGCCAAGGGATAGGAAAGGTGGGACTTTAACACTTTCACAAAGGAGGTTTGTGGAGAAGTTGCTTGAGTTGCAGCTGCTTGACTAGTAGCCCGACCGTAACAACCGAAAGGCATAGACTAGACGGAGGAGCTCCCCTTCCAAGGATCACTGCCTCATGCAGGTAGATGAGGAAGAAACCTATGGTTAAACTCCTCCGGAACTCTTGGAAATGGTGGAGAGATCAGAGGATAGGAAGTATCCACCCGTCATGGAAGAAACCCAACCAATTAATTTAGACGAACCCAAGAGGTTAGGGATAGGAACCACTTTGCTTTGACTCTCGAAGAAGGAAGAAGCCTGATTGACCTTTTGAAAGAATACAAGGATGTCTTTGCATGGTCCTACGATGATATACCTGAATTCAGCACAGACATAGTTCAGCATAAAATGCCTTTGTATTCTGATGCCAAGCCAGTCAAGCAGAAACTGAGGATAATTAGGCCCGAATAGACGTTGAAAATCAAAGAAGAAGTAGAAAAGCAGCTAAAGGCAGGATTTCTTGTAGTGACGGAATACCCCGGTTAGCCAACAAACATAGTTCCTGTCCCGAAAAAGGACGGCAGAGTCCGCATGTGCGTTGACTTTCGCGATCTCAACGCTAATGCGATAGAAGATGCCAATCCTTTTCCTTCCACATGAGGTTCGGATACCGATCGATTCAATTACAATGCCAGACAAATCGTACTCTTCTTGGCCAAATGGGATGAGGAGCGAAGAACATCTTCTTATATTATACGAACCCTTTGCCACTCCCTGCTCTGTCCCAGCCATTCACCAGTCCACCTTTTCCTAGCAACCACCCCTTGCCCATATGCTAGAGAGACTGTCTTGAGTCCGTGATTGATTCAGCTCGAACCTCGAAATACGTATTGGAAAATATTCAATGCGAACCCGCTTCGCTGCAAGCCTTACGGGGTTATGCGCTCGTCGGCTCACGTTACCTTCCCTCCGGGGGTTATAGCGCTCCGAGCAACTCTCCTACCTTT